CTTAGCTTAGCGTCAGAAAGCAGCTCGGGAAGAGCTACTACTCAAAAAATGTTCATTTTTCCGGCCTTGTCTTGTAAATGTGTCTCTACCTCTAGCGTTCTTGCACGAAAGAGCAGTTCCGCTTTCTATTGTCAAGCCAAGGAGCTCACGAAGGGAAGACCACAGCGGAAACTAGCAGAGTGAAGCTCCCAACCACGAGAGGGGTGCGCTCTTTCTTCTTTCTTGTCTTTAGCCTGGCGTAGCGCACGATAAGTTCATCCCGAAAAGACGAAATGACTTGCTCGGTTCGCTTGGATCGACTTATCCCTTTGGCATACTAATTTACATTAGCCTCGATATGCTTAAAAGTGAGTGCCTTTGTACCTAACTCAGGCCTGTGTAGTGGGTGGGTAGACAAGGCAGTCAAAGTAGGACTCGCTTGTTTCGTCCGTTCGGCTCGTACAGTTCTTGCTTTCAAGGCTCAAGTGGGCCGCTTAGGTTTTTAGGGGATAGGCAGGGCAGGACTTGCACTTAAAAAAAAAGTAGGCCCGACTTCGCGCCCCTCAGTCCAAGACGGACGCAGAGCTCTCACCTAGGTAACAATCTCGCGTGGGTAAGAAGAAAGCATCAAAGCTAGGCGTTTCATTCAAAAAGGCGCAGAACGGTGCAGGAGATGGAACAGTAGCTAGAGCTGGTTCCGGATCAGGCAACAGTGGTTTCAACCGGAGAAGGAGCAATTAGAGCACTCTAGTTCCCGTCCTATACTATAGTTCTCGTCCTGCCTTCCCAACAGGACAGACAGGTTTGCTATTCGACTGTCGGAGGTTCGAAATGAATGGGGAGAGAGAAGGTTGAAGTATACGTCACGTTGCAATACGGATAATATAAAGAGTGACGCCTTTCAAGTAAAGATGATCTTTCTCGTTGACGAATCAACCGGGAGGAAGGAATAGACTCGTACCTTCAAGGCGCACCTTTGCTTCAGTGGAAAGAGAATTGGCAATCACTGGGGAACGGAATTGGAGTAGCTTTCAACTCAGCTTTCCGCTCAACCTCAGGCTAAATAACCTGATATTGATGACAGCCGACCCTTCGCAGAAGGAAATCCTCCAGCAATTTATCTGGATTTGCCTCCCCCAGAACCAATAGCCTACGAGCCGGCTTAGACTGACGGGTACGAGGGGATAGACCATAAGAAAGGAAATCCACTTTATAGCGTGAGGGGGCGGAAAAAAGTCGTAACGTAATAAGAAGTAGGTTATGAGAAGCAGGCATGTAACCCTAGACTGCATCACCTACTCGCTCAGGAAAGTCAGAAGGGAAGGCATATCCGATCAGTCCTAGTCCTAAGGCGCTGTAGGAGCTTACCTTTGGTTCGGGAGCCCAATCCGCGCCTAGGTTCTTCGTCCTCTCATTTGGAAAGGCAAGCAAGCAAGTCAGGCCTTTCTTGATTGAATAGGCTTCAACCGTCCCTAGGTCTGAAAGCTAGTCTGAAAAAAGAGAGGTCATCCAAGAGATAGGAATAGGAGAGCCACCGAGTCCTCGTGTAGCAGAAGTTCGTTCCCCCGCCGAAGAAAGAGGTGGAGTCCTGAGGCGATTGCGGTAAATCGTCTTGTTTAGAAGGAGGGCTCTCCTTTTTACGGAAATTTCCCGGGGATTGACTCTTATATGGTATACGCCCACGCTACGTCTTTGAAACTACCTATGCTTCCTGGAGACAATACGATAGCTTAACAGTCTCGGGCTTCTTCCTTATTCAATTCACAGATAAATAGCATGGATGAAATGCCAGAAGTAAAGGAGAAGTAGCGGAGAAAGAACTCACACTAAACCTAGCGAGAAAAAATCATCGTATTTAGGACACGACTGCGGTCTCTTTCTGAAAGGTTGCTTCAAGCTACCGCTTCTCCTGCTAGACCCGGGTCCTCTGCCTACGCTTCAGATCGCCTATAGCTTTTAGAGCTTTTAGAAAGAAAGCGCTACAGCACCCTATTTCGAACAAAGCTAGAAGCCCGGGCAAAGAAGCTCTTTCGGCCAAAGTGGAAAGCCTAACCCAACCGTCACGGATGATGCTTACCAAGAGCTGGAGCAGCACTTTCTAACAGCCACTTCTGACTTCCCTCCCTCCAGGAACAGCACTCGCGGACTTATTGTTTAAACAAAGCATCTTTCCTTGCAACTGATTACATGTGAGGAGCCTCCCTATCTTTGCTTTGTTTGGATTGACCAAGGACGTAGCACCTTTTGATGAGAGATATGAACATCGAGAAAACTAGTATTTTCTGAATTATATGAAGCCGGTAAGCAAACAGCAAATCCGTGGGTATTTGAACCCGGTAAAAAAGTAGAATATGGAAGAACGGGAGATCCTTTTGAGCAGCCTGTTATAATAGGAAAGCCTTCTATCTTGAAATTAATTCATCAAGTTGCTGATATGATAAAATACATGGACGTTCCAGCGGGCATTATGCACTTGTTACACAACAACCCCTTAGAGGAAGGGCCAAACAAGGGGGACAACGGGTAGGAGAAATGGAGGTTTGGGCTCTAGAGGGATTTGGTGTTTCTCTTACAAGAGATGCTTACTTATAAATCTGATCATATTATAGCTCGCCAAGAAGTGCTTGGTACTACAATCAGTGGACGAACAATACCTAAACCTGAGGATGCTCCAGATTCTTTTCGAGTTGTTTTTCATTTCTGATTCCTCTCAATGAAATTTGCCATGTTGCACTAAGTTACTTAAGGTTTTAAGGAAAAAAAGGAGGTAATGCTAGACCCTTAACCCCAAAGGAGACTACTTCTAGAACATAAAAGTGAGGGAGGCTACTTGCTTTGCTTTTAGGAGGGTAGAAATTCTTTTCTTCCGAATTCGGAAGATTGAAGGAAGTCAATGATTCGGATATTTGGCTGACCGAAGGGAAGAGACTTCTCGCGTTTTACCCGGGTGACACTCAAGCATTTCCACTAAGCAAGTCACTCGGAAAAGAAGAAAGTTCATTCCACCTATGTACGAAAGTGGTCTTTTTTTTCTTGATCCTGACATCCAAACCTTCTCTTTACCGGTAGCATGAATAAGAAGAGAGAGAAGATGTCGCAGATCAGCTGTTAGGAAGAAGAGTTTTGTTTTCGGTAAGTAGAGCGAGTCTAGGGTTCTAATCCATTCAGCCTTGTCATGGCTGGTCACGGTTAGAATTCAAAAAGGTGGGTAGAGATGAAGGCGTGCCTTGGGCGTCGGGGCTAAGAGAGTGATCGAAAGATCTCCCTTGGTACGCGACGTTCTTGCGAGCGAACTCCCGAACGACAGGTAGAAAAGGGCGGCCTCGAGAAAGGGAAGCAGGAACAGCTATATCTTATGAAAAGAAATTACCAGCCACACAAAAGACTGATTTTCTTTCAAGGCTTGAGACGAGTTTCTAGAGTAGATAGACTAGAGAAGGGGAAGCAGAAGAGCCGAAATTTGATTAAAATGAAATAAAAAGTAAGCGCGTATGTCGCTGGGCTTGATTGCTTTCACAAGCGTGTTCTTTCCTAGGATTCTTTCCCGCCTTCCTTTTCAATAGGAAAATGGATGGCACCGCGCCGGCCTTTATTGCTCTTTGCTCTTTGAAGGACTTTCCTTCCCTGTTCCAGTTAAGGATAAGAGAAGGACTGCCGGTTTTTATTCCTCTTCCCATTCCCAGTTATATAAATGAAAGAATTTAGGCATATGGATAATGTGGAGTTTGAGGAGTCATTTCTACCATTTATGAGAGCCGGGAACAGCCGAGAAATTCCTCGATGCCCGCTCATCAAGTTCCCTCTAAAGGGTTGTCTGAGGGTTTCACCTCGAATCAATTCAAGGAACCTCATCGATAAGATTGTCAAGAGCCAAGGAGAAGCTGGGGCACTTACAATAAGAATTTTTTGAGAAAAAATCTCTCCGTTGACAGTCAGACTTGGTTTCTACCAATTATTGGCACTGGAAACCAACTGACCGAGTCTTCCAACCGGACAAAGAAACGAGTCATCCACTTCACCGAATTCACTCCTTGGGAACTCTTCGACACCTAGTCCAAGATGGCACCATTAGGGCTGCGAAATGGACGCCAACTGAGACCGAAACGAACGCCTTCCGTTCCGGAGGCTTTTTGACGAAGGAAATGCTTTACCTAATATTCTTACTCCACCCACCAACTTTCAAAACGATATTTTAAATGGAAGACAATTCTCTTAAATATGAAAATAGACTCTTTCTTATTTCGAAAATTCTCTTCGATTCTACCGAATTCGCATCAGAAAGAGAGGCTTTGGCCCAGCCATAATGAGATCAATCACGAGTCTTCGCTACAATTCCTAAGTCGTAGCTTGGAAGGTGACCAGAAATGGAACGTATGACCCATATGATCCCGGATCTAGAAATGAGGCTAGAGCGTGAATCCTCCACTTGGAGATTGGCTTTATCGGGGAATATTTCAGCCTGTGTCGACCCCTATTTGATAATCGATGGGACAAGAATCACAGGAATGAATTCCCAGGAGTCTCCTTTGAAGCAGACGCCGAAACAAAGGCTCCAAAATCAGTTATTTCAGGGGCATAATAAGCCGTTGAGTCGGGGAATTGATCTTTCGACTTCAATAGGTTCCGGCTCGGCGTGAGCTTCGGAAGAGGAGTTCACTACTAAAGAAGTGCAAATTAGGCTCACCTGATGTTGTCCTTTTTGATACACCTTCAGGGCCGGTTTTCCCTATCTATTGATAGTTGTATACCCAACCTTTCCCTTGCTGTCCTAACCGAACCAGGCTCGGCCTAACCCACCAGCCTTCTCGTGTTAATACACTCACGGATGAAATATCATACATATGCAGAGAAAGGCTTCCTTTGCGCATAGCGGAGTTGAAGGTCAAAACAAGGCCTTGATCACTAGAAACGTCCAAACCAATGGTTTCGGGAAGCTCTATTTAGATATCTTATTTTCGAGGACATCCATCCAATACATTTCGATACACCGTATGATAGACTCTATTAACTCAAACTTACGAGTAGGGTCTCACATGGCTTAGAACAACAATTTTTTCGTAGCATATCAGCATGCCAGGAATTTTGCAAGAGCAAATGGAGAGCGAAAACGGAGCACGAAACCCATTTCGATATGAATAAGATGGAGAAGAAAGCTCCTGCTTTGAGGTAGCACTTGATGAGGGTGGTTCGGGTGGGGCCTCTTCGCAAGGAGGGGAGTCTAGTTTCTTTTTCAATTCCACCGGGGAGGGAAACTAAAAAAGATTCAACTGAGGATGATTCGCCAACAGGTAATGAAATTACATAATTATATAGAAAGCAGCTAGAAAAGCCATACAACTGCTATGCCTGCAATGAACCTGCTATGAAAACGATACACCTGCTCTACTGACCTGTGGCTCTACCATTTTTAGAGAAGAAAGAAGTCACAACACAAAGGAAAACTTAAAAGAACAACTACTTGATAAGGTAAGAGACAATACAAAGTAATACAGCAGTTATTCCAGTAACACACCAGCTATGCTATGAAAGTGGCCAACATTCGCTGAGTTGGCCGACAAGTTCATCAAGCAGTTCTGCTACAACATCGATGTCGTGCCCACTCGCCCTATAGAATGAATTGTTGGAGGCTTTACTTGACGAGTAGACCGTCAGTTACCCAATGAATCATTTGCAACATACGTGGGAAGGTTAATGGCCCTAGCAGCTAAAGTGAAAGTGATGCCTCCATGAAAATTATCAGACAGATATGGTTCTAAAGACCGCTAGTAACCCCCTGGTAAGTTACATCCTTTTAAGGTAAGGAACTTTTTTTATTTTGAATATTTCATCTGCAACGAAGATTGTTCTTGCAACCGATAGATGATATTTTTCAATAGCCTTTATTCTATTCTCCTGTTTCAAATGCTCGACTCGTTCCCAAATCAACTACTGAATTAGCTTTCCCTGTTTGAAGTCGATAACTGGGAGTAGTCCCCTGCTCTATAATCCGATCTAGATGGTCCCTCATCGAGGAAAGTAGCATTCAATGAAACTTCCTCTCAGCCGACCATGCCCTAATCTAGATTCCCTTTTTTGGTAGCCCGGGGCACTTCGAATGATTATGGTTCTCATCGACTGGATGTACTGAGACGCTCAACTACTTTAGTCGATTATTACGAAAAGTCTATTCGCCATAAGGAAAGGAAAGCCCAAGGCAAGTGCGGAGTTTCAGATCAGGAAACCTACGAGCTGACGATACGAGAGACCAAAAGCCTTCGTTCATCAACAGATGAAGAATGTGTTCCAGGTGAAGGCTCTGGAAGAAATACGGTTTTAGACCAGTTTACAGAGATCGGACCCCTAAGCTTTTCCGACCAAAGCTGAGGGGACCAAATACCATGGATCATGGACCTTTAACTTTCTGTAGTGAGGAAAGAGAGAGAGATGCCAGCCCGACTTAGACGACGGAGGCCTTCTCCGACGCGAGTTCGTACTCGTTTTATAAGTAGAAATCGGCATTGGGACTGTTTTATTTTAATAAGAAAAACCGCCAATAGCAAGACTCGTCACTAGCTTCTTCTCTTTCTTTTTCTATCCCATCCTGATTTTAGCATTTAGCTACGAGAATCACTCATCTAATCTCCTTTGCTCCGGCTGACCTCGATGCGGCTGTGCTGTTTGCTCTCACGATGCCATGTCCATAAGATAGAGCTCGTTCCTATCCTCCATACCTTTTTCGCCTGCTTTCTTTGAGGAGTTCCAGGGATGATATGGAATCTTCAATTTCTTGTTACATAGAGCAAAGGTCTACTCTATCTTCAAACTCGCCTTTGAAGGCAGGCAGGGCGGGCAGTTCATGTCCTAGGGCGGGAAAAGGAAGGGTAAAGAGCTTATCTTACTTAACGGATAAGGGATCGGAGAAGCAGCTCGAGAGAAAGGAAAACCGAGATCCGAGCTTGTAAGATTCGTGAGGGAAGGGATCAAAGGAAAGCTGAGAGTTGGAAGTGCGCTTCAAGTAGTCCGAGAAAGGGAAGTGAAATCATTCAAGAAAAGGCTTCGTCAATCAGCAAATTCTCGACCTGTTGAAATTCATAATGTTTCGAATCAGTCTAAGTGCCTAAGGATTCCGACATTACCTTACTAGACCTTTCTAACTAGCGATACAGGCAGCCAAAACAAAGACAAATATCGGTCACAACGAGCTTCTCATCCCTTGGGGCTCCATTCTTCACCCTCTCTCTAAGCACTAAGGGATGAAACTCGTAACCACCTGTCTCTGGCTCTGGCTACCAATGCAACCCGTGACCTCAAGACAAGAGCCAACCCGCCTCTCCTTGCTCTAACGAACGGGCTAATCGCACTCCGACTCCCGTAACTACATTCCCCACCCTCTCCTCGAGGCAGGGATCACAGTCGAGATCTAAGGTAAGGTAGGTCTTTCGCGGAAAACCTTGGGACAGGTACCCAATTCCACTCCTAAAAGGCAATCTATTCTTGTATACCATTATTCCAGGAACAGAAAGACAACCTGAAAGAAAGACGGATTTCATTTCAAAACACGATCTAAATAAGCAAGAAATGGAAGGAAAGAAGTCTAAGAGAGGCCCTTAACGAACCCGTACCTTTCATTAGAATAGAAAGAAAAGGAAAGACTTGACTATGGAGATGAGGCTAGTGGACGGGCTCACCAACTTCAACCAGGCCTTTCATGAGAAGAAATAAAGATCTTAGCCGGAGGATCTATATTTTTAGATTGTTTGGAGAAAAAGTAAACCCCCTTAGCGGCATACGTGAATAAAAGCTATAAATATCGCTCTGCAAATCAAAGACTTCTGGTCGAGTAAGAAGGCTCAAAGCATCGACCTAATTCTACTAAATGAGACAATCTCTGCAACTTAGAAGAAAAATGAATTCTAATCAGTCTCGGATCACACCTCTCTCTCTAAAGAGTCTCCGGCCTTGTCCTTATGAATGAGCCTGGAAAGCCTATCCTCATGGTCGATGGCACCCTTTCATCCCGATCGACTTAGGCAGGGAAATGGAGGGCTAAACTGAGTGAAATTAGGGCTTATCCACGAATTCTACCAAAAGAGCCTCTCTCTCACTTTCAACTTAGCAGCATCATGAGCTTCCGGACTTTCGCACAAACACGCGACTAAGCCTCGTGATCTCAAGACATTTCGCTAGACATATATCATAGAGAAGTGTGAAAACCTTGTCTAATAGCCTTTCCTGCCATGAGGGGGAGGTCGCTGTTTGAGCCCTTTTGAAAGGCAGTCCGAGCTAGCTCTTCCCGTCAGTCCCGTCACCCTATCGATCACGCCTATTCGAAACCCGTAACCAGTCTCGAACTGCCGGGATTCGAACTTACACTTGAATCGAGATATAGCTAGTGGTGAAGGCATGAGTAATCTTTCTCTCTTATGTATTCATTATAGCGATCCTACATTTATTATACGAGTGACCGCTTCGCGATCGGTGTCAATTAAATCTTGGCTGTTTGCGGTGCATCTGAGACGCGGAGCAGATTGCCACTTAGGCTGGTAAGCATTGCCAACATTTCACACTTCTGGAATCGCATTTTCTTCTGTTCCAGGGCCCTACCAAAAAAGCTTGCTTCATTGGTTGATCGAAGCTCGTGCTTTCGATTTCCTGCTGCGCGAGAAAGTCTAAAATGCTCGCGCAAAGGGCTGCGACGATAGGGAGCCACGCGGACCGATCAAAAGCCGTTTTTCGTTATCCTAGACAAAACGCATAAGAAGTTTCCCTCTATGCCGGTGCAGCGAGACAGGGAGATCGTATCGAAAAAACTGCTTTTCCTCTCCTCCCCAGTTGAAGTAGAAGCGGATGAAAGCCTGGCTAGAGCGAATAGAAAGAGTGGATTGTTAAACTCACTGCCCGTCCTCCTTTTACCGGATGCTGATCTAGAAGCTAAAGCTAATCACCGGGCTCTAACCCTTTCAAAATAGAGGATTGATCACGCCGTCGGATTCGAGTACCTCTTACCGGTTTGCTCATCGCATGCTATCAGAGTAGAAGCTACATCACGCGGATGTTTGGGCATCTTTAAGAGTCACGTAGCTGCCCATCATCCCTTTCAAAAATGAGAGAGGACGTGACCCCCGTACGGTATGGCTTGTTACGGTACGGCTCGGTATAGAAAGGGACGAAGTAGTGGATGTGATGACAAGGCATCTCCGATAGTTTGAAGGACCCCATCGTAAGGCTTTCAGTCAAATCGCGGAGGGGGGAGAGAGAGAGAAAAGCCCGTCACTTACTCAGCCTTTGATCCTTCGCGCTGGCTCTGCTATGACTCTTTGCAAACTCCTTGCCCGACTTTACCTTTACCCGAAGCCTTCCCGGTGAACTTGCCCCGATTTCAATTGTCATTATGAAGGGAAAAAGCTCTTGAAAGGGCGCCGATTGAACTCTTATTTATTATCGGACATCATCAAATCTCATTCATCTGATTCGACGTTGATGACTAGACTATCTTTCTTCAATGTGGGTACCTGGTCGCTACACCTTGTCAGACTCTACCCCCAAATAGCTTGAAGAACTGTTGGGGCAGTAGCAGTCGGTAAGGCCCCCCACCACACTGAATGTTATTTCCTCAATACAAGACAGGCACAGGTGCGGAGCAATCGAATAGGAATTCAGCCTGCTTTTCTCAATCACAGCCGTCCTGGTCCTATCTTTCCTACTCTTTCCCAACCAAAGAGAAAGATTTCTCTCTCTATTCAACTGCCCGTTGCCCGTCCAAGAGCATTTGGCTTCAGAATACTTTTTTTTCTTTTTAATTTAAAGTTAAAGAAAAAAAAAAAAAGAAAGCCAATTACCGACAAAGAAAACAACTGGATTGATCCTGTAAAGGTAGCATAACTGAAAGGGTTGTTGGATAGTAATGGTGCATTACAACATAAAGGCCCAAGTTGTTTGGTGAATTTTGAATAAAATGTTTTTAGGATGGGATGCAAAAAATGATAGTTTTGTTAATTTGTAGTGTAAAATTTTGTGGCTGTGGGTATTGAAGCGACAAGGAAGGTAGAGTTTAAGTTTAGGTCGGAGTGGTAGATTAAAGGTGTGTTTAGTTTACTAACATGTGTGGCCCTAATTCAATAAATATTCCCTTCCATGCGCTAGCTCAAACTAACTTCTGCAACCGTTTAATCCTTCAATCTCAATGGATTCGAGGTCAATGAAAATCTTAACTATTTGGCTCCACCTTCCTTTGATTCTATTACGTGTCCCATCGCCTTGGAGAGCCTTGCATGCACGTATGTTTCCCGTCAACAGAATTCTCCGCACAAAAACAATTCCCTCACAAGGGCACACCCCCTCCTTTCCTTAGTAAACCTCCTAACAACCCAATCACTCAATGCCACGTCCGCAAACAGTAAACCCTTATATCACAGATGTGAAATATTCCTCTAATGCGAGTTACCAGTAGCTGTGATCTTAACATATCCCCAGTGAGAAAATGGCTCATCACGCCAGACAATGCTCACTTCACAGCGCCTATTACAAAACTAAGGAAACCCAACCAATCAACAGTGGCCGCGTAGCTAAGACAATCAGCTTCGTTTTTGAACTGTCATGAAAGCAAAACGATGACCTCCTGTGTCGTTAGTTTTGTTACTTGAGCACGTTTCAGGTGCGCTTAGGCTTAAAACGCTCACCTGACAGCTCAATTTAAAAACCCCGAAACCCATGGATCAAACAAAATCCAACCACGTGTCCCAGAAGTAACAAACCATACAAGCGTCGTAATACTACTGGACTGTCGTTTGAATAACCAGTGGGAGGCCGTGCGAATAGAGTAGGCAAATAGTGAAAAAAAAACTAAATGACCGGGGTATATGCAATTGAGCTCTTTCGAGGGAAGCAATCGAAATGACCTCTAATGATCCGGCAAATGCAAATAAGGTAGACCCAGGTACGCCTGGGACTGGATTGAATCCTTGCTTGTTCCAATCCTAGTAAGGAGCTTAAGATCTGATTCACTGAATGGAATCACCCCCCGGGGTATAAGTAGGCTGCGGCCAAATAACGAAAAAGCATAGATAAACAAAGCTATTCAAAGGGGGGAGGAGCTACCCCATTAAAAAAGGGGACCAACGGAAAAAGATCCAGGAATTGTGAAATTGTAAGATTCGGCCTTTCTCAAAAGGGACCAAGGATGCGCAATTTAGCATCTATTAGCAAGGGAAGGGGTGTCGTCGAAGCCCCGGAGCTATGTGTGGTCTTCTTCTTTCGAAGACATAAATCGCCCTACCCTAGGCCTCTGATTAATAAAACTGGGTCTACCGGTGGGGCTGACCACCTGTTGTGTTATTCTCATACGTTTGCTACTCGGCGAACAACTCAAGGAAGAGCAACTCGTCTTATTCGTGTCCGATTGTTCGGAAGCCTCTTCTTCCCAACCCAGATCCTTGCCCGAGCCTTTGTTGACCATGCGGAAATCCTGGGGCAAAGGCTTTGAAACTCCCGGATGATATGAAAGCACTGGAGTCTCTTCGTTCCCGTGTGGACGATTAACTAAGAAGTCTATTTAGAACTGGTAGAACAAACTGGGTTGGAGAAAAGACGTACACTAAGTACGTCGAACCTTTAAGAATCGATGAAGCTTCCGTGGGGCCGCCTTCTGCTTGAAAAAGTGGAATCGCTTCAACACGAATACGAATGCTCCTTTGGAAGTGGCGTAGGTCCCCAAAACTTCGAATTTTCCAAGTGACTACAGGCCTCATATAGAGGAGAGGCAGTGATTGATGAAGAACAGTGGGAGAAGATTAGGGTTCTATGGCCACCCTGATACAATCAATAGAAGCAGCACATGAAATTGTCTAAGGTTTTTTAAGAACAAGTCAGACATACCATGGGTTTGTTTTTGGAGGTGATTTCAACGAGAGAATATCGAATACAGATAAAGAGGGAAGAAGGCTTTTTCCTAATTGGTTGATGAGGCAATTTCTGACTGTGCCCTCATTGATCTGGGCTTTGAAGGCTACCCGTTTACCTGGAGCAATGGTCATCCCCAGCCTTCCCCTTACTCTCTATATGCGAGACAGACTGTTTAGAGTATGGGCTTCCAAAGAATGGCTGGACATTTTCAAATGTTCGAGTGTAAGCCATTGAGATTCCCACTACTCTGAACATTTGCCCCTTTTCTTTAAAACCTAGCACGGAAAAGAAAAAACCAACAAACCTTTCCAATTGGAGGCTGTTTGGTGCAAAGATTCAGGCTGCGAAGAAGTTCTCACATCAGTGTGGGAATAAAGAAAGAATCAAGGTGCTGCTCAGGGTAAAGCTAAAGAAGATCAGAGCTTGTAGGGTGGGATTGTTTAGATGGAGTAGATAGACTCTTGGCAATCTTGCTCGACAGTAGAAAGAGAACCCGATTGAAGCAAAGTACCTTGGATCCTTTCTCTAAGCAGGAAATCAACAACATGAATAAGGAGATTGATCAGTTGCTGGCATCAGAAGAGGTGATGTGGAAGCAGAAGAAAAAGTTTCCTCAAAGAAGGAGATCGAAAGTTTCTTCCATACACAGGCTTCAATTAGAAGAAGAAGAAAGAGGAAAAACCAGGACAAGAATGGAAGGGTCTTTGGTATGATGACATTCATGGGCATGGGATAGAACAGGGGCATAAGTTCTACAAAACGTGTATGTTAAGTTAAGCATGACGATTGGTTCCTCTCCGGTCTGCTGTTGGGCCGGCACCTGGTCAGTAAAGTCTTAAAGCAGCGAGCATCAGATCGTCAGAATGGTTAGCTTCAAACTAATTCTTTGAATGCGTAACTTCCTTTTGTCTTTGAGAAGCCTAATTTGTTGTGTTTTCCAGGCATCTTGCTTCCTGTTGGGACCTGGTCTACGACGACTTCCTCCGTTGAGGATCCTTATTCAGGTCTCATGGTTCTTCAGTCGATTGGGCATACTTCCTTCTGAAGTTGATTGGTGAACAAAGGAATTTAGTACGGAACAGTAAAGAAATAGAAGAACATGACTGTCGACAGCTTTCAAAAGAAAGAAAAAGGAGTGAATCTCAGCAGGGGCCCATCAGCCCCGATCTTTGAAAAGAGAAGAAAGATATGCAGCTTGCTTGCGGCTTGTTAAAGGGATCTTTCCTTCCTTCTCTACTTGCTTCGTGATACCCTCTCTTGGAAAAGAACCCGAGGCACCTCTTTACTGATAAAAAGAATAGATAGAAAGAATGGCTTGGCTTATGATTTGAACCACTAGCATCTACTTTCGAACCATTCGCCTCTACTCTTTGTTGTGAAGCTCATTCCCCGATCAGATCATCCCCTACATCAAATGAGTCTGTTCTACACTTTTATGGTCGAAAGACTAAATCTTCCCAAACCAAACCGGCTTTTAATGAAGCTTTCTTTCCCTCGTTGGTACATTACGGGTTCAGCCCTTGTTTTCCGCGAAGAGAAAGGATTCCACACCTTTCAGATTCATAGTCTTTCTGGCAAGGCTCGGGTGCACGCTACCCTCTAGAAGCGGATTCTGTTCCATGAGATACGTCCTTTCGCATCCTACTCGGAATATGAACACACTGGTTCCCACTTCATCGCGGCAGCTATCAGGGCAGGCATTGCTTGGTTCTTTTTTTTTTTCTCTCTGAAAACTGGGTTTTGAGCTGCAGCAGCTGCTGCCACAGGAGAGGACCTTATTAGGATAGCGGGCTTAGTCAGCCCAACATAGGTTTTCAACCAAAAAAAGGGGGAAGTTCCCGTGATTTAAGGTTTTTGGATATCCTACCCTAAGACGAGAGGATTGGGCTTATAACAAGACAAGACCCATCGGTGGATAAGATCACATCTTCATTTCAAGAGGTGTACACGTTAGGCCTCACTCAAGGTAATGGGCAAACCCTAATGAATCCAAACAAATTGGATCTTATTGTATGACAAAACCACAGATTGGGCTGGAGTCAAAGCCCCCCTATTTAAAGTCGATCATAGGGCCCAGACAGCCTATGAGTCCATTTTCCTAAGGTGACAAAGAGTGGGCCCAACATAGAACCCCAAGCAATCTAACAAGCACACGCTGTCACACAAGACAGGGTGGATCTTTGGGAAATTAAGAAGCTCTCTAGTGTGATGTCTCCTTATAAGTCCGGTTACCCACTGGCAGGAAGCCCCCATTGTGCCTCTCAAGATGGGCTAATTAAGGTGGCCTGCCTCGCCTTGCCCGGGCTTTGGAAACCCCATCGAAGTCGAATTCCCATTCCAGGCCGTTCTGTTCGCTATCCGAGTCAGTCCCAGTCTGGGAGAAGGGGAGGCCCCTTCTGAAACGGAAGGTCCGTAGATTCATTTCAAAAAACAGGAATGTCAGAGCAGTTAGTCCGCATGTCCCTAACTACCTTGTTCCTGATTGCTTTCTCATTCAAAAGGTCTCCCTGGAAGTCGCCGACTCCTGCATTTTCCAAATGGACCAGCAGACTACCGATTTCAGGCGATACAATGGGTCTACACTATCAGAATCTTGGTTCCCCATGAGCTTTCGACCCACCTTGTCCCAGTCAGAAAAAGCGAGTTTACGTAGTTCCATACCCAGGAGCAGGAGATCTAGACGCAGTAGAGGGAGCAAAGGCAGTGATCTGTTCCAGCCACATATACAGATCGATACCCTGCATCAGTAGCAGCACCTGTAGAAGTACCGCCATTACTAGTAGCAGCAGAGTAAGAAGCAGAGGGTGACGGAACGGAATTCAAAGATGCTTATGGGCCTTATTCGACCACGATCTTCATGGTATTAACTGTACCACTTAACAGAATGGTACAAAAAACATCATTCAGATAGTTCGGGCACAAAGAAAGAGTGCCAAATGTGTGACCAAGATGAATGACAGGGAGCACAATCTGTACCTGTAACACTGAAATAGCATAGCACTGACTGACTTTCTGTACTGGTTACTGCTATAGCTAGTGTTAGTGCTGTACTGGTGCAGGATCCACTCCGAGAAAGAAAGAACTCCGAGGAAAGAAAATGACTACATTAGTAGCCCTTTTTCTGAAGAGCAGCAGAGGCAGTTGATCGTGCTACTCAAGGAGTTTAGGGATTGCAAGCTTGGGATTACGACGAGATGCCTGGACTGGATAGGCAGTTCATCGAGCATAGACTTCCAATCAAGGAGAATGGAAAGCAACCGCCGAGAAGGATGGCTAACGAGAGGAAGAAAGCAAAGGCACTAGATTGATAAGTCTGACTGACTATTGGACTCTCAATGAGAGATTGATAGGGATGGAATAAGATCGGAGAGAGAGAGCGCTTAGTACACGTGGGACTTCCGCCTTCGGATCAATGAGACAAGGAGTTACTCAGAACTGTAGTTAGGGCCTTTGCCAAAGGAATTACATGGAACCGTCGAGCTCCTGTCTCGTCACTTAGAGAGCATACCATCGTTCGACTTGCATGTGTAAAGCATAACGCTAGCCTTCCCCATTGCCTGCTGCCTCGGGTAGTCGAAAAAGGCTAAACGAGCGCAACGAGACGCGTTGAATGAGTTGGGTGTAAGTGGCACCCTCCAGAGAAAGTCACGGCCCATCCCATGCTGTCCCACCAACAGTCCCCTTTACTGCTTTAATGCAGTCCCCGGTTATTAAGCCGATTGAAAGCTAGGCCCCCTGGTACCATTTCTTTGTAGTATGGTCTTTCATCCGCTGCAGTCTTTCCACCCAGATCGATAAGATCTCACCCGAGACTGATTCTGAAGCCGAGGTCCGGAATGGAATGGTTGATTTGACTTCGTAACCTCTACCACCTTCTAATTCTTTCTATAGTCCGGTGTGAGTGGAAAAGGAAAGAGATAACACAATTTAGGAATATTAATCTAAATACATTTGCAACTGGCTTTATATACGCACTTTCCATTGCTTTCTTGTCTAAATAAAACGAACCCTTTCTTCCTTTCTGTCTATCACTTGCTGGCTGGATTTTACTTGCTTGAAGCCGGAGGATGGGAAGAATCTTTAGGAGTGCAGCCTCTTAGAGTAGCCCTAGAAAAAAAAAGTGCTGCTTCAAGGGCCCGTGCTCACATGGATTCCCCGGTTAAGATAGCCTTATTATACCTTCCCAGCGAGAAAGACTCCAAGGGTGCGCTTGCTTCTTTTAAGACTCCAACTGGCACAGCAACTCCATCGGCCCCAAAAAAAGAACTGGCCTGGAACAATAGGAAAGCATCCATCTTTTTTTTATCCTGGCTTAAAAGACTCCTGCTTCAATGGGGAATGAAAGAAGACTCGGACAATGCAAAGGAATAGATAAAGGGACGGGAAAGCAAGAATAGGCTGACATCATCATTTTTTGGATTCGCTACATGAATTAGTTCAGTGAGGGGGGATCCGACTCAGATAGAAGGGGGAATAGACTGGAATCCTTTGGGGAAGAGATTGAAGATGTCTTGGCCTCAGCCACTCATAGAAGAGGAAGGGGACCAGACGAAGAAGAAGCACTAGCATTCAGCTCTAAGGGTCTTTATCATCCTTGTTCTAAGGGATTGTCCGAAGAGTTAGAATCTGTCCCCGGGGTAAGGAACCCTGCTTAGCCGGAAATTGAAGAGAGAGCACAGCAGCGAGTGAAGACCGACTCACGCCTGATTTTAGGACAACTTAAGGGGCATATCTTTCTACTAGGTCTTTTACGGCGGCATCATATCCATCTCCCTTAGGGGAAGCACTAGCCCAGGCAAGATCTTCAGTGGGAGACTTTGAAACTAGGAGATAATTAGTCATTCCTGGTCGAAGAAGAGGGAGAATAGGGGGTTTCCGTATTTTCGGAGAGTAAAGAAGGTGTTCAGTGCTCAGAGATGACAAGGAAGGGTTCTCAGTGTTGAGAGCGGGAGGCCTGGGTAGAAGGGCAGTTTCAGGAGAGCTGGGAGTTGGCGAGGGGATCAGGTAAGTAGTTACCAAATGAATCGAGTTAGTTAAAACCCTAAATGGAAAGCGAGTCTTCTTTATGATAGTAAGAGATATAAAGAACGCCCTATCCCGGTATTCTTCCTTCTACTCTTTTCTTTCGGTTGTCTTATACCCATCCGTATAGAAAGAAAAATGTCCTGTGGGGTCTCGTCTCTTACGCCCGCTCACAGAGTGGGGAGTTGACTCAAGAATAGAATAGGTTGGTATAAATAGAACGTGTCTTGAGGCAAAGGTAAGCCCTACCACCCCTATCACAAGAGTAGCAAGCAAGTGGAGTGAGACGCTCGAAATATCTTAAGAGAAGAAAAAAAAAACAAGAAACTAGATCCTTACGCTCCTGGGACTCCTCGGCACAGGGAGTACGGGCCTTCATCTCCAGGAGAAAAGCATCGAGTGCGCGGGCGCAGCTTTCGACAAAACAAATTCATTCATTCTCGAAGTTATGGCGGAATGCAGCAAATCCCCGGCCGTGTGCTGGCCCTCCACACGTTCGTGAACCGATCGAGAAAGTGAAGTACCGGAGGCTTTTTCGGAATTTCTCTTTCGGAAGATGGAAATGACTGTTCAAAATTTCACCTAGATTAAAAAGAATTGGCTTATGAAATGTTTATTATTAGCAGCTCTCGCACTTGAAAGCTTATGCCGTAGAAGCTGACATCAGGCTATTATTGGCGTTTTATCTGCATCTTCTCGACCAAGGAAGGGGTTCGCTTTGTTTGGCTCGCAAGGACTCGACCAGAGGACTTCCCTCGTAGAGTGGCGTCTTTTATAATACTCGAGTCTCTCGGTGGGAGTTCACGCTCTTTTGGCTTACTTTTAGCCACGCGGGGCGGCTATCCGCATGTGTTCCAAAGTGACGTCCATTTTTTGGTAATGGGTCGAGAGAAAAGTTTTGAATTCAACCTCTCCTTATACGCTCTAAAAAGGGGTCATGGACTCCTTTTTGTTTAGGACCCCCCCTTTTTTTGTAGAAAAAGAATTTTTGTAGCCTGGTGTGGAATCACCATCATTACACATGAATTCTTAGTCTGGCTGCTGCCTCCTAGCCGCCGCCTAGAGTGCAGCCTGCCTGCTGAAGACCGTAACGTAAGTAACTCAGTGCTCCATACGGGGGAAATGAAAGCAGAATTCGTTCGGATCCTCCCACATGTTCAATCTTTTTTTAGCGGTTTCCCCAGAGATCTTTATCATTAATGCAACCTCCATTTTGCTCATTCATGGAGTTGTATTTAGTACCTCTAAGAAATATGATTATCCGCCGTTAGTCAGTAATGTGGGTTGGCTTGGATTACTTAGTGTTGCGCGCCTAGGAGGGCAGCGCGCTTGGGGATGCACAGGAGCGAGCCCAGCCCCCTAACCTAATGCGGCACCGGGTTTGGACCGCAGGGAACCGTAGCATGGGGGACGTCTGATCCTTTTGCCGCCGCAAGGCTGGCTAATCGTACGCAGCAGGTTCAAAGACCCCTGGTTCTGGAAGGCACATGAGTCCGAACGCTATGTTGAATGTGCGACCGACACTACACTACGTAGGTACCTGTGCAGGTGAGGCGTCGGTCGGTCCTAGAAACGGCGGCAGCGGCGCGAAGAGTGAACGACCGGGCGTGCTGCAACCTAGGGATCACCAAGCAGCTCTTTCGCTCTATAGGGATCGGGAGGGCATAGCACAATTCTTCTTGGAGGAGGGTTGGTTTGCCCGGGTGACTGATCCTGCCATAATGTACTCCTACCGCGTCGGCAACCGAAGTCGAGCATACATACGACGATCTTCATGCGTGAATAGCCGGGAGGAAAGAAAGGGCAGTAGATGATAATTAAAATGGGCGCCGCGTCTGGACGGGCGGGCGGAATAGATTAGCGAAAGGTGCCCTGCCATGGAGCACGGAATATCCCCAGTCTCATGTAAGACAACTAAATGCACCTCGAGGCCGAGGAACGTCGGGGACCTTATCGAGCACAGGATAGGCAATTGAGAGATAGAGCTAGCCTATTCGTTATGGGGAAGCAATGCTCCGGCCGAGTAGAGCTTACCTCAGGCACCTGGTTTTCTCCGGCGGCTTAGCTGGAGAGGCCGGTTTGGCTTCCTCTCTGGCGGCCACTTACCTTGCCCACGCTACACTCCCACTCCAGGCTACGCCTGCTGAGCAAGATGCATTGCTATTTCCTCTTCTGTGGACGCCACCGGAATATGATCCGGGACGGGAAGAGAAAGACTTTTTTCTTCGGCGGGCTTTCTCTCGTAAAGCCAAAGATGCCCCAAGACAAGGTACAACTGTTATTAGGAAGGGGACATGATCAATAGAACCTGGCTGGATCGGGGCTGGGATAGTGGCGCCCATTCCTAACCAGTTCCGAAAAGGTTCCCTCATACTGGAGGCCCCGCTTAGTGATCGGTCCGCTAGTTCACGCAAATCCGAAGAAGTTATCACGGACGAGCCACATGCAGGGAAACTTGCACGTGTGGTTCTGGCCGGGCTTTCCTGAGGTATCTAATAACCTTGCTTCTGCTCGCCGCTGGCGCACCTCTCCTAACTATTGCCCATTTATTCTGGAATAATTTTTTTAGGAGGGACAATTTTACATATTTCTGCCAAATCCTTCTATTATTAAGTACGGCTGGTACCATTTCGATGTGTTTCGATTCTTCCGAACAAGAGAGGTTTGATGCTTTTGAATTCATTGTATTAATTCTACTTCCTACTCGCAGTATGCTCTTTATGATCTCGGCTCATGATTCAATTGCCATGTATTTAGCTATTGAGCCTCAAAGTTTATGTTTTTATGTGATCGCAGCATCAAAAAGAAAGTCTGAATTTTCCACGGAAGCCGGCTCGAAATATTTGATCTTAGGTGCATTTCCCTCTGGAATCTTATTGTTTGGGTACGACCGGACAACTACCGATATCTATTAATATCTTTTCTTATAATGTTATCTATTAATATCTTTTCTTATAATGTTGTTGTTAAATATATATATCGTAAACTACCGGATCGGGTATTACTTAGATGTGAAACTTGCAGACCTCATTGGTTGTGATATTGATCGTCACGGGGGGAACGAAATCTAAGAATATATAGACTTGTAGAGACCCTCTATGTAGTTGTCTATCTAGGGCGATCGATCTACATCTTTCCCCATAGCCCTGGGGCTGTGTCTCGATCTCCTACGTGCGAAATCTGAGGGACTAGTTCCTATGGAGATTCCCCTTGGTCTAATTCCACGCCTTATGACGTTTCGAAAAGGGAGTCGGTGTGGCGTAAAGTGAAGATCACGGGAAGTAGAGAAGAATTCCCTTTCTGGGGTATTCCGAAGGTGTAACCTAGACAACGAAAAAGGGGCCCGATACTTCAACTAGAAGAGCGACCAGTTGGTTCACCAAACCCCGACCCAGCGTTACACGTTTTCCAGGTCCGAAGGGATCCAGTGCCCAATTACCGACTCCTCCCGGAATTGCGTTATCGGAGCCGAGCCAGGAATGGCCGTTAGTGGACACCCACCACTTTTCACCGGTTAGAGAGGCCCTCTTTAATACATTAAGAAAAGATGTTCACAGGGGACAGAAAGACTCGGTCATAGGAACGTCAGACCACCTACGCGCTGGTGAAAACCACCTCGACCGGATCAGAGTAAACAACAATGTCGAATCAGGCCGCCCCGTCGCCTTGAAAGAATTCACACGCGGCCACCAGCTTTGCCAAAATAAGGAGAGATCTGCTGCTTACTGCTCACGAAAACATTCGACCTATACTTCTAGTCAAGTCGTCCGCGTATCTTTCTGATCTCCTTCTATTCAAAAAATTGTTGGCGGATTGCCGGGGAGCGAGACGAAGAAAGAAACGACGCATTAGCCCGCATTCTACCAAAGTCTTTTCACAAGTACTGTGGTAGGAAGGGAGATCTTTCAATTGGTTGGACGCATCTACCTCTGCCTCCCTCGAAGGTGAAACTTTCCTCTAAAGCACGACCAGCCGACTCTGTAGAGTTTTGGGTTGGGAATGGATTGATTTGCTTATATAAGGAGGCCCTAAAGTGAAAACGTCCCTCAATGAAAGCGGGGATTTCTGCCTAGCCGTAGGTGTTTGTGAAGGGACAGAGACGTCCTCTTTCTACTAGACTTGTCTCATTAATTTGAAAACTGACAAGCCCACGGAGCGGTGCGCTAGCTTAAGGAAAGCAATTCGTTCATTAAATTCTTCAATCGGGCAAGCTTTCACATATTCTGATTTGGACTCTCTATTTTAGCATTCCTACTTAAAAGATGAGGCTCGAGAGACCTGATTTTTTATGCCTCGACGAGGGATGAAATACCAGCTCTAGCTACAGAACTAGAAGCGAATTAGCTTAGCTCTCGAAACAACCGGCGAAGGATAAAGTTGTCCATCAACGGGTCAATTAATTGCCCATTTTTTGGCTCTACCAGTAATTACAATATCAGATGGGAGAACCAGTTCGGCAATAAGACCTGGAAAGGACATGGCCGGTCTGCGAAGAACAATCAAGGTAGGATTAGCACCCTTCCTCAACAACTCAAAGTTTAGCCTCTTCAAACCTCTCTTTTAAGCTTTTAAGATTCAACAACCCCTTCTACTTTCAACCCTCAATCCGTGATCTCTCTAGCTATCGCTCCAGGTATGTAACTAGCTCGTACTTGGACTTTCAATTTCAGTCTGACACTCGTTCGCTTTCTGATTCGATTTAGTATGTTGTTCTCCGGTCTGTAACGACTTCTTGGTTGGTACAAACCCTCATCTCTTTCCCTATACTAAAATGAATGAATCTCCTTCTTAGTCGAGCTTTCTTTCGTCAGCGGAGGAACCGCTGCGCACCTGTCTCGGTACCCGAGAAAAGTACTAGCTTAAGGGACAACTAGCCTTTTTCTTCAATAGTAATCTTCTCTACTTCGCTCCTGTTAGTCGATCCTCTTATACTCTAGCTCTGCTCGTGCCAGGGATGAAATGGCTCGACCAACGTACGAGGAATGGACGAATACAGCTGTCCCGATTTACACCTTTTTCGATGGGCTCATCTCGCTTGTATCTTATAAATGGGTTGTTGATGCTCTCACGTTAGTGAAAGGAAGAAGTCTTAGAATATGTTATCGATAGCAATAGCTCTGTGCCCTTCGCCAGACCCTTTTTTTTGGTAGGGAAGACCCGCTTTGCTTCATTCCAATGAATGACCTAGATCTTTTGCTTCGAACCTATCTCGAGCCTTTTGACTTTGATCATCATATGAAATATTTCAGAGTTTGTCGTGAGATCGGCACCTTTCTATTCCCAAGTTATGCAAGATCAAGATAAAGGCTGATATTGATAGAAGAGCCGGTGTCCACTAATGCCCTTCTCGCTCGTAGTTCCCCAATTTTGACATACAAAGGGTCCGCTATGTTTCAGCCCTTGTAATAGCGCATCATGCGCAGAGAATGAGATCACCCCGGGCTTTAGCTGTCCTTGGTATATCTCCTTTAGGCACCAAATGCTGGGAAAAGAATGCCTCCTCTTCTCCACATTCTATGGCTGCTTGAGAAATTCTCCAAATGCTCTCTGGTTGCCAGGCCTTCGAGATCATGAGCACTTTTGATGTGCGTGAGATAGGAGGGATCCTCTTTCGTTGTGCCACCACGTCATATAGGGGCAATTATCTTCAAATGACATAGCAGCCACAATTGCAAGATGGCACATGGTCCATGAAGAATAGAATATTGGTTATCCCACGAGCACAATCAGAGAGCCCTTTATACATCTCAGCTAGGATCAAAGGTACAATTGTGGTTTTATCCTTTGAGCGCAGACAGCTAAAGATTCCCGTCACAACCAGGTCAATGGCTCTGATATCGACACCAATAAAGATTTCCGCAAGCAAACGCAGTGGGTAAATCTTGGAGTCGAAACTGAAGCGCGGTCATGTGAGAACCTGTCAATTAAAAATCTTGGTAAATAAGCGAGTCGGATCCCCTCCTGCATAACCAAGCTTGAGCTCATCCTGGCGTAGGCCCAGCGAATCACGAAGCAGAGAAGTGTAGCCAGAACGAGGCACGACGATACCAAGTTCACCTATATGAAGAAGACCAGAAAGACGATACACTTCTTCCAAAGAGGGTGCGAGCTTATGCCAATTAAAGATCACGATCAGGATCCCAACACTCTACAGCTGCTTCCAGAAGCTCCCAGTCGAGCCTAACTTTACAGAGATCAAAAGCATAAAAGAGTCCTACCTCCTTCAAAGCTTGGATGACCTCATCGGAAATTAATAAAGTAATCTAACCATCCCTTCGTGGCAGCCGCTCCTTCTCTGCCGGATTGGCCAAGGTGATGAAAAATTGGAAAATGGGCAAGGCTCCTCAGTAGTCCCTTGATCCGGGGGTTGGAAGGGGCTTAGAACAGCTTTCTGAATTGCGAAAGAGTAACCTTTCCACCATCCCCTACTATTCTAGCCTCAGCTTTTGCTTTAGCTCATTCTCTTGTTGATTATGTAAAAGATTCTACGGATGTCTTTGTTGATATTTAAATTTAAGGCTACAAACTCGGCTTCTTTTCAAGCTCGGAAGTGACGATTTGAATGAAATAGAGTAGTTTGAAGGAAAGCATGTGACGGATATAAGGCAGTATATGTAGTAAACGGATAAAGGAGTCGACTCTCTTTTCTTTTTATATTCCGCTCAGGAGATCTTGACCGGGTATTTAGAAAGATCCCTTGTTAAAAGTGGAGATCTTTAGTAAAGAGAAACTGCCTTCTCACTCCTATCTTCATCCTTGTCTGGTCCACGAGGAACTGGAATAGTAGTAAAGGGAGATGGGCAAAGCAGGGCTAAAACACTAGGCTCTGAGACCGGGAAAGAAGCTGAAGGTCAAAAGCAAGGCGATCAAAGGCCTTAGGCAGAAGAAGAGGTATAGAGCTAAGAAAGCAGGCTAAGAAGCCGAAGGCTAATAAAAAGAAGAGTGGACTCTCCCTTGGGACTGCAACTGGAAGGGAAGAAGGAGTGGAATTTGCTCCCCCAGTGGAATTCGCTTTCAGCTCTTACTGGCTTCGTCTCGTACTCGTGTATTAGCTACAGCACCCGCATAAGCGGAAACTAGTCCTATCACTAACCTCCTTAATTCTCATTGCCTGGTCAGCATGAAATCAACCGATCTGAGTGGATCAACTGCTTTAGCAGCTGGGCCCATCACTGCAGAGCATCCAATTCCCAACTAATCTATTCAAACTCCAGCGATCGAATGGCAACCAAGAGGAGGCCCCATAAGCTTCGAAGTTCTCCAGGGCCTATCAGTTACTTCCTTCCAGGGCGGACTGACCTAGGGCCGCATCCTTGGCTCACTGAAACCCATATACTAGTCTGCTTCACTGCTGTCTGATATCCCCATCTCTCTTTCTTACCTACCCTCTCAACTTCCCGTTGGGATATCACAGAGCAAATTCTATACTCTAACTTTCATTCCCCGCTAGCTGACTTGCCTGCGCTTGGAGATTCGAGCACAACAAAGAGCTGATTTACGGAATTTCTTCACATCTGTCCGCTTTCAACCCAAGCGTGAAAAGTCAATGCTTTCTTAGATTTCGATAGAGACAAAGATCTTTAAGCTGAAAACTGGAGTTTAGGGTGCCTATAATATAAGGTCTGAACCCATATTTGGTTTGAATCTCACGATTCTATTAGCAGAGATCGGGTATAGGAGTCTTGGACCTACGCTTTCTAGTTACGTATGAGCAAGTATATCCTAATTTCCAGTCGAGTTAAAGCATGGAGGCTGGTCTTAAAGATTAGAAATGGATTTCTTATACTCCTGACTATGAAAGTAAAGAGACTTAGCAGCATTCCGACTCACTCCTCAACCTGAGAAAGCAGGAGCCGCGGTATTTCACTCAAGATTGGCTCTCTCTACCCGTAGCTTCAGGGGTATTCACCTTTGGCATATGCCCGCTCTGACCGAGATTCTTCCGTACTAGAATTCGGTGGAGGAAGTTTAGGGCACCCGGTTCCGTCGCTAATCGAGTAGCTCCAGAAGCTCGTAATGAGGGATGTGAGGCTAGCAAATAGAGTCCTTTTCTAGCGGCTGCTTGTGAAGTATGGAAGGAGATTCAATTGAAATTCCCAGCAATGGAGACAAAGTAATCCATTAATGTTCGTTCTCGTAATTGAAACTTGCCCTTTCGTTTTCTTCTTTTATATTATTAGTGAGCACCCTCATCCCACACTCACTTGTCAAAGCATGGGAGAAAAGTAAGTAATGCTATTTTTCCTTCTCTCATTCTATGCTAAAACCTTTCTTCTTCTCTTCTGTTAGCGAAGGCAGAAAGCCTATATCCTATATATAAGATATAAGTGTCCTCATTCAGCCTTGCTTGACCGAAGGAGATAGAAGGCTCATCAATCAGTCATAGCCTAAACTGAGGCATTGGAGGGGCATGAGAGAAGGTGCGCATTCCGATTTGGTCAATCTCATCCCTTTTCTCTCGCGAGCCAACCTTTAGTTACCTCTTTTCCCTTCGAGGCAAAAACTAGAAGTTCCCTGAGATTGCCTTCTCTTTCTTCCTTTAGGGGTGAAAAGAATCCTGACCGGAGTTCCCTTCGAATTAGTAAGATCTTACGGATACCTTTCCCTTTCTACCCGGTTTGCCCTTTCTTCACAGTAAGATGCCTGAGACTTTCTCCTTCCCTGGACCTTGTTAACCGGCTGACTTAGCCTTTCTTCAGGAGTGCTAACACGCGCCTTTACTAATCTTTCTTTCCTATCGCCCGATCCAGCAACTCCTCTTTCTTACCTTCCTTTTAGCCTGCCTATATCTATTGAGTGAGTCAAAAGAAAAGAGCTTTCATAGCTTCATAGCTCTCATCCCCTTACCCCCTTTATTGAAATTGGGTCTAGCCAATAACTATCCGGCCCTTCCCTCTGATCCCTTGCCTCGGGTGTATTGAGCGACTGACCGACTGATTGACCGAACTTCCTGCCTGCCTGCTGCCTCCTTGTAGTAAGAGCATTCCCGGGTATTGAGGAATTAGTTGCAATAAGAATTCAATCAAGAAATGCTGCTACTTTTACATCAAGAAATCCGGGATTTTCCTATTCTATTTCCGGTCTTCGGTTAATGGGCTAATCCGTGATAGTTGAAGAGTTAAGGATTGACCGCTTCTCATTTCTGGAAGTCAATTGGGTACTTGCTTTTTGCGGAAGTCGGAATCTTGCTTTCATCTCTTTTTCACTCTTAATGGGTTACTCCTAATCTTCTTTCGGAAAGGTCAAACTCCTTCTCGAGAGGACAGCTTGCTTAGTTTCAGGTGGACACCGCCCTCGCCCCGATATCCCACCTTCGAACTCCATCCCTCCCTTTCACTCCGGCCGTCTTGCTCGCTTACTCGACTCGGACAGAAGAAAGAGCAACTCAGGCTTATCCTAAATAATCCCCTAAAAAGCTAACTAAAGATCTATATAAAGAATGAGCAGAATAAGATATTTAGGAATGAGTCTTCTCTCTGTCTTCCTCCAATGCGCAGACACTCGAACTTGCGGAATTCAATCTCTCAAGCTGAGTAAGAAGGGCTTCCATAAAGTCAAAGGGGAAAGGAAGAGGGCAACAAAGAAGACCTTTTTCTATAATAAGGAAGAGTTTTGTTTTAGTCCTTGACTCAATCTTTGTGGATTTCGGGATTATGAGCTCAGTCTTCTGTGACCCACTCTTGCTCTTCTCCACAAAGCAAAGAGCGAGCTGCAACTTCTAAGGTCCATAAGGAAGTTCCTGGAGCTCCCCCGATTTAGATACCTCAGACAAGACCTTTTTAAAGGGTGCCCCTTTCCTCGAAGGGCTGGGATGACAAGAGAATCTTCCGCTGGGGAACCTTCTTCCGTATCTTATATCGGATCTTATAATTGTAGAGGCCACAAGTAGCATAGTCTTTTAACCCAGCTCGCTTACTCCTCCAAATATGAAGATAAGCCAGACTGAAGGACCCTTTCTCGAGGAAAAACTTCTTATGCCAAGTATGCCAGACTTTTCAAGAAGGTTGTGAATGTCCGTTCTCATCGCTAACAAATTGCCTTCTTCAACCCGAATGGTCCCTTCCGCGCGGGGTTCTTTCGTTTAAGATTTGACTCAACTCTTCCCGACTTAGAGGAAGCCCGAATCATTCTTTATGGGGTTGTATGCAGAGGATAGCTTGCCAGAATCCTTATGTTAACCTGCATCCCCAAGCAGTTACTATGAGCTAGAATGACTGTGTGGCTTACCGGGAGAAAGATAAAGACAAAAGGCAGATCGCTTCGGGATCAAGGGTATCTCAATTCTTCTTTTCATCTTTAAGAATTCCGTCGATACTAATCAAAGTCAGAGGCAGGCCCCTGGGGTTGAAAAGCTTCTTTTTGACTAAGCTAAGAGCTAAGAAGGGTCAGTGTGTCGAGTTGGACGAGGTGAGAATTTGAGTCTAGCAAGGAAGGAAAGTATACCTTTAAGCCTGCTGTAATGCTTGAGTTGAGGAAAGGGGGAAAGTTCTCAATTCAAGGATCCCTATATTAATATTAAGGAGACCACCACTTTCTCCTTACTTTCTTTTTCCTATATCCCCTTTAGAAGCCCAACCCGAAAGAAGTGAAAGGCAAAGGGGCGGATGGGAAGAGTCGGGGCTTTGTTTGACCTTTTTAAGAAGAAGAAGAAAAGGAATAGGCTAGAAACCCTGTTCAATAAAGGTAGCATGAATAGTAGGCCTTTGAGATGGATCCCTCATGTAGTAAGGGTTGTAATAGGTAGCCAGGATATTCCATCTTCTCTTCTATTGGCATTGATGGCTTCTAGCGAAGAGTGGAGGAGAGAGCAAGTCCGGACTCTAGTAGTTTTACATAGAATCATTCTACCTAAAGAAATACGAGACTTTCCAAAGCCACCTGGGACGGACTAAAGACGAGATCTACCAAGGTATCACGATAGCAGATCTCCATTTAGCAAGCTCCCCTACCGCAGCTCTATGCTGCAAGCCAAAGGCAAGCAAAGAAAGCAAATAGGGTTGCCTCCTTTTCGCCCTCTCACGACGTGGATTCGAACCACACTAGCCACTTTCCTGTCTAGTGGATTCTGTCGTCCTCCTCATTATAGTCCTCCTACATCCAATTCTCCAAGAATTCTCGTATAGTGATGTTCGAAATCTGTGGACTGTAAGGTTTTGGGCATCGTACGAACCCTCGTCGAAGGTTCCTCTGCATGAAAGGCAATGGAGCTGCGTCCCGGCGAAATCAGACCCGATTCTTGCCACTCTCGCACAAAGCCATCTTACGTTTGACCTAACCGGTGGCGTACTTCACGGGGAGAGTAATACCGTGCGCCCATACTGGTGTGGACCGTTCTTGCCTATTGGAATCTCTGGCTGCCGGTCTGCTTCACATGGGTCCCCCGCCTCGTTTGAGTGCTTGTTCTTGAGCTGAAGCTACCTCCGTTTGACTTCAGTCTTAGGAGTTTTTTGGAAAACCTTCTCTGAATTTTTGTCTGATTGTGTCCTGTTAGTTGGTCGATTCTTGATATAGTTCTCTATTCAGAATCGAATGTAGCCTTCAAACAAAGGCGGGGCCACCCCACAAGGAAGGCGTATATTGAATAAGAAATGGGGTAGAGAAAGGAGAGCGGGCGAGCGCGCTCTCGACGCTTTTTTTTCCAGGAAATTAGGTAAAGTGCTCCGTTAGGGAAGGAGAAGGAGAAGGAAGAACCTTTCAGTCTACAAGGCATTTCTATGTGGGAAATGCAGTTACCTTTTGCATCTTCTTCTTAGTATTAGTAAGAATGGAAGAAGAACTAAATCAGGTAAGAGCAGAGAACAACAATCGGGAAATCGGTTGTACAAGGACCAAGGACGATGAAGGAGGAGGAGTAGGAGGAGTCAGTCTTCTTTGAAGATCGAGGAAGATCGGACAATTATGCCATTCGGAAGAAGTCTTCTACAGAGAGAAAGCCTGTATCGAGTAAGTGGAGAGGAAAGATCTCCAGAGATTCTTATCTTATTCCATTCCAGTGGCTTGACCAGTAACCAATGGCGAAAACTCAAAAATCTATGGTTTCCCGGTAGAACCCCATTTCGCCCAAGTTGTTTCGGAACCGGAAAAAAGAAACGGTTTTTCGCACAGCTTGCTCATAGTGCAGGTCCCACTTGTATATTGTATTTGGCCGAAGAAGCATCGGATAGGTTGGAGTTCTTACCTTCTTGGGACTCCATGGACCAAGATCTGCTTTTATTATATGGGCAATATCGATCTACTTTAGTACATCATATGGATGTAGAAAAAGCTTCTGATTTTGATGAATTGGAAACATCTCTTTTCCATTTCTATTTACCTAGTTCATATCTTTCTTTCGTGTGTTCCGGGGAGGGAGTCGATCTCTTCAATCTCGGGATACCACCTAAATAACTGCGGCCAGAGAGGAGGTCGGGAAGAAAGAGTCTGAGGTTGGGTTGGACGACATACATCTTGGTTGGTTCCCCCTCTCATGAGGGTGATGACACCAGTAGCTGTAGAGCACAGATGACCATCTCTTCGAGCAGGAATATGGGGTTGGGCCCCTAGATCCAAGTCTAAAACAAAAAAAAAAAGAAAAAGCAGGTTGAGGTGAGGTTTAGAATAGAAGGATCTGTAAATCAGACTAGTCAACCGCGGGCCATTTGCTTAACACAACTCTTTCGATCATCGATTCTGACTCCACACTCCTCCCACTCATCTCTGCCAAAGCAGGAGGCAGGGACAGCTCGATCACGTCCGAACTGCCCAGAAAAACTTCTTCTGGTGCCAGAGTTTACCTAGTACTTGCTCGAAGTTCCATATCTGGTTGACCTAGTCAATACAGCGAATCTGGGTGCTGGGGAGTAAGCGGATCCCGTAGTCAATCCAATTCCTGTGTCAGTTCAAGACCGAGTTGGAGTTTTTTCAGTCCCTATAAAATAAAGGGGGTTTCGTCATTGCCTGCTGCGCATCTATATACATAAAACATAAATCAAGCTTGTGCCTTGCCAAACAAACTATTGAATCCCCCACCAGTACCATCAGCTGAAGCAAAGGCATTAAGGGCAGGGGCACAGCCACCATAGACAGAGGTTACAGTAGTGGCATAGCCAGCACCAGTAACAAGACCAGTCAACCCACCAG